TCTCCTATTAATTGGCGATTATCAAAAAAATCTGAAAATGTTACTAAATTTAGATTAACTGCATTCAGTATAAGTTCAAGACATATAAGGGCTCGAACCATATTTCGACTCGTGATCAATCCATAGATACCAATAGAAAATAAATAAGCACTCAAAATAAGTACATGTTCGAGCATCATTGACCAACTCCTTATCAATATCGATGCATTTCAAGATGAACAACAATTAAACCAATTTAATTGACTAGAATATAATAAGTACGGAGCTAACAAATGTGTAACAAAGACAAATAAATCAATCTATTTTATTGGTAGTAATATATTGAAATAAAAACATATCAATTTTATATATGATATACGAACAATCTTCAACTTCAAATAGAATTGAAACACGGAACAAAGTTTTATTTGGATTGATAATTTATTACTGACGAGCCACAGCAATTGCACCTATCAAAGCAACTAAAAGAATTATGGAAATAAGTTCAAATGGAAGAAAAAAATCTGTTGCTAAATGAATCCCAATTTGTTGACTATTACTTATTAAATCTTGCTCTATAATCTGATTTGGTCTTGTAGTCCAAATAATACCATACCATGAAGTATCTGGAATAATAGTAATTAGTGAAACAAAAATACTTGCACAAACCATCAAAGTAACCCCATCCCCAACGGTCCAAAGAGTCAAATCTTTGTAAGATCCTGAACCATTCATAAACATCACAGCAAATATGATTAAAACATTTATAGCTCCTACGTAAATAAGGAGCTGTGCGGCAGCTACAAAATGGGAATTTGATGAAATATAGAATAAAGATATACAAACAAGAACTAATCCCAATGAAAATGCAGAATAAATTGGATTGGTAAGTAATACCACTCCCAGACCTCCTAATATAAGACCCAATCCTAGAAACACTAAAAGAAAATCATGTATTGGTCCAGGTAAATCCATTATATATGTAAAATAATAAATAAATCGAAAATCTTTCATGACCTTATTGACCTGACCAGGAAAATTACCCTATTTTTGATGATACGTTTTTATGAATTTCATTCTAAATGTTAATAGGATGTGAATTAATGTGGATCCAATAATTGGATCAATCTTATTCTTTAATCAAAAATGCTAAATGGGAGTTTAAACAAGCTATATCTGTCAAAATAATTACGAATATATAACTAGATTTTTAATCCAAACGAAGCCCGGTTTCTCGCCAATCAATCAATAGTCGGTATTTTTATTGTATAATTAATTATTGGCCAAGGAAAAAGAAAACTCATTTTTTTATAAAAAAAAAAAAAAATGGAACCTTAGTAATTTTGAATTGTTCTTGAAGCATGAGGTTTATTCATTTTTTATTTGAGGCGAATTCAAAATTGTTCGAATTGTGTAATCGTCAATTACTGGCATTGGTAAACGACCCAAAGCTATTTGATTATAATTCAATTCGTGACGATCATAAGTTGAAAGCTCATATTCTTCGGTCATTGATAAACAATTTGTTGGGCAATACTCAACACAATTACCACAAAAGATACAGATTCCGAAATCAATACTGTAATTAAGCAATTGTTTCTTTCGAATATCCGTTTCCAATTTCCAATCAACAACAGGTAAATCTATAGGACATACACGAACACATACTTCACAAGCAATGCATTTATCAAATTCAAAGTGAATTCGACCACGGAAACGCTCCGATGTGATCAATTTTTCATAAGGATATTGAATAGTTACAGGTAAACGATTTGTGTGGGATAAAGTAATCATGAAACTTTGACCAATATACCTTGCAGCTCGTACTGTTTGTTGACCATAATTCATGAACCCGGTTACCATAGGGAACATATCGTGAATATCTATTGAGTAATTTTTTTCTTTCTCTTGTTTGATACAAGTCGTGAATAAAAAATAGTTTATTTACAGGGAAAGGAGTTGGGAAGAAGTTGTTAATAATAGATTACCTAGAGAAATAGGCAAAAGGAATTTCCACCCAAGATTTAATAATTGGTCCATTCTTAGCCTAGGTAAAGTCCATCTTGTTGTTATAGGAATGAACAAAAACAAATATGTTTTCACTAATGTAATAAAAAGACCAAGTATTGTTCCAAAAACTCCACTCGCTTTATTTATTTCAAAAAGTTGAGGAATAACTATGTAAGGAATAGATAGATTCCACCCACCCAAATAAAGAACTGTTACAAAGAATGAAGAAACTAGTAGATTTAAATAGGAAGCAACATAAAATAAACCAAATTTTATACCTGAATATTCGGTTTGATAACCTGCTACTAACTCTTCCTCTGCTTCTGGTAAATCAAAAGGTAATCTCTCACATTCTGCTAGGGAGGAAATTATAAAAATGATAAACCCTATAGGTTGACGCCACAAATTCCACCCCCAAAAACCATATTTTGACTGTGCCTCAATTATATCAACTGTACTTGAACTATTAGATAATCATAGTCGGCGATAACATCACTGTTCCCATCGCTATTACAGAACCGTACGTGAGATTTTCACCTCATACGGCTCCTCGAGAATCACAAATAAATCTACGGACCGGATCATCATTCTTTATCTTGATATGCTCTAGATAGAGTAAAAATCTATTGAAAGGTCCCGAATTAGACCAATGGAATTCTGTCTACTATAATACTAATAAGTACTTCTGAATTGATCTCATCCTTTATTTTATCACTTTATTTAATTTATTATATTAATAATAATTTTTTTTGAGTAATAACGAAATCCTTAAATAAAATACTTTTTGTGTAAATATAAATATCCATAGATATTGCAACCCATAGTTTTCGATTACGAAAAAGAATTAGACATTACATTATATAGATAGAATAGAAAAAATAAAAAGATCTCTCTTTTTTTATTTCATTCTTTTTTTTTCGTTCCTACTCGTCTTTCTCAAAAGGGTATTGAAAAAAAGTAAAGGATTATTTCGTTCTTAATAGTTATTTCTTTAATTGGTGGATAGGAACATACTCTGGATCGGAATCGTAGGGAGTACTACCTGATCATTTCTACCAACTTAAAGCCCCAATTAGTATTCCTTTTATGCAGAAATGTCCCTTTGGATAATTTACATAATCTCTATTACTAATCCTTTGTGTAATTTTGGTGTTTCTAACCATCCACTTATTTTTGTGGAATCACCCGTTATGGTAATACATGTATGTAAATACATACAAACGATAGTGAAAACTCCATACAGTTGATCTTTTGCACCCGCTTCAAGCTATGATATGATGTCCAATCAACCAATCTTGGGGTAAACAGTCTCTACTGCTTATAGTTACTTTTGCTTAATCCTGGTACATAGGAAATGAGACTCGATCTTTTTACTGCGAACTTCTAAGCTGTTTTCTTTCACTCATATAACTATCTGATTTAGTTCGTCAACCCAAATGATAAACAAATAAATGAGGATATCTATTCAAACCTTTCCTAGAAATAAAGTCAAAAGAAATAGGAAAAGTTTATGTCTCAACGAATCGCACGTAGAGATATTGATAATACACATAGAGTTAATGGTATTTCATAACTAATCGATTGAGCAGCAGCTCGTAAACCACCCAAAAAAGAATATTTATTATTTGATCCATATCCTGACATAAGTAGTCCAATGGGAGCAATACTTGAAATAGCGATCCATAAAAAAACACCAATATTGAGATCGGCTAGCACAAGGTGATAGCCAAAAGGAATTACCGAATAACTTAGTAGAATTGATATGACCGCTATGGATGGTCCGATACTGAATAAACTGGTATCTCCTCTAGATGGAATAATATTTTCTTTTAAAAGTAGTTTTATCCCATCTGCTAGCGCTTGGAGAATTCCAAAAGGGCCGGCGTATTCAAGTCCAATACGTTGTTGTATCCCTGCGGATATTTCTCTTTCTAACCATACAATTACTAGTACACTTATTGTAATTCCTAATACAAGAGTCAAGCTAGGGATAAGCATCCATATAATCCCATAGACCTCCTTTAAGGATTCCAATTTTGAAAACGAATTGATATCTTGTACTTCTGTTGTATCAATTATCATTTCAACGATCAACTTCTCCCATAATGATATCTATACTACCTAGTATCGTCATAATATCAGCCAATTTCATTCTTTTAACTAACTGAGGAAGAATTTGCAAATTGATAAAACCGGGTGGTCGGATTTTCCATCGCCAAGGAAAAACACTTTGATTTCCTATCAAAAAAATTCCCAACTCTCCCTTTGGTGCTTCGACTCTCACATAAAGTTCCTGTTTCGGTAATTCAAAAGTGGGCGAAGGTTTTTTACTAATGAATCTATATTCAAAATCATTCCATTCAGGATCGCTTACTCTATCAAAGCATCGGATTTCTAAATTCTCATAGGGCCCCCCTGGAATTCCTTCCAGAGCTTGTTGAATAATTTTTATAGATTCCGTCATTTCATTGATTCGTACTAAATAACGAGCTAATGAATCTCCTTCTTTTTGCCATTTTATTTCCCAATCAAATTCGTCATAACACTCATAATTATCAATTTTACGAAGATCCCATTGTATTCCGGAAGCTCGTAGCATTGGTCCTGATAAACCCCAATTTATTGCTTCCTCTCCATTAATAATGCCCACTCCCTCAATTCGTTCTAAAAAAATAGGATTTCGTGTAATAAGTTTTTGATATTCAGAAATCCCTGTTAAAAAATAATCACAGAAATCCAAACATTTATCTATCCAACCATGAGGTAGATCAACAGCCACTCCTCCGATACGAAAATAATTATGCATCATTCTCATACCAGTGGCAGCTTCGAATAAATCATATACTAATTCTCTTTCTTTAAAAATATAGAAGAAAGGGGTTTGTGCACCAATATCTGCCATAAAGGGACCAAGCCATAATAAATGAGAAGCTATACGACTCAACTCTAACATAATTACTCTGATATAGCTGGCTCTCTTCGGTACTTGAATATTTCCTAATTGCTCTGGTGCATTTACGGTTATTGCTTCTGTGAACATAGTAGCTAAATAATCCCAACGTGTTACATAAGGGAGATACTGTACAATTGTTCGGTTTTCCGCAATTTTTTCCATCCCTCTGTGTAAATAACCCAATATTGGTTCACAGTCAATAACATCTTCACCATCTAGAGTAATGATGAGCCGAAGAACCCCATGCATGGATGGGTGGTGAGGACCCATATTTACTATCATGAGGTCTTTTCTGGTAGCTGGTACATTCATAGGTTTTTCCCCGATTCATTCTTCCATGAATTACTGAAAACAAAAATAAATTTATCCAAATTCAAGATATAATAAATAAAATAATTAAGGTTCTTCAAATTAGTGAGTTTTTAGTTCCCGAATATCCAACCGACCAATTAATTCTTTATAACGTATTCTATTTTTCTTTGACAAATAAGCCAGTAATCGTTGACGTTTTCCCAGAATTTTACGTAGACCTCGCTGAGATAAATAGTCTTTTCTGTGCAATTCTAAATGTGAAGTAAGTCTTCGTATCTTATTGGTGAAACTGAAAACTTGAAATTCAACAGATCCCTGGTTTTTTTCCTTTTCTTCTTGCAAAAAAACTGAACTGAATGCATTTTTTACCATAAAACTCAAAATTCTCCCCCTTTTTATTTTTTTGTTTAAAGATATAAAATTTTACCGATCAGAAATAAAACAAATTATAATAATGCCAACCACTTTAATCGGGTATACTTAATTAAATTATGGACTCCTAATTTTATCAAATCATTTTTTTATCAAAAAAATAGAAATATAAAAGAAAAGGACAGCACTTATAAAAGATAATAAGTTTTAGAGCTAAAAATGGAATTAAATAAAAGGATTAGTATCATGTATAAGAATGAAATGTAAGATAGCACATGTGGATATGTGTGTATATGCGGTTGCTTTCATATATCAGATATGATACAGGATATATAGATAAAATCTATCACCCTCTTTCATTGTGGATACATATGTATCCTTACCATATTGAAATGGCTGCTATTAGTGGTATCAAACCAATAGCGATTCATACAAGCTAAATCTTCTAATTGATAGGTTGGCCAAAGAAATAATTTTATTAATTTTTTTTTCTCTATCTCAAGATTTGTGCTTTTATCCAAAAATTGATCGCAGTTTTTTACGTTTTTCCCATCGCAAAATACTAGATTTCTATCGCGACCGTTCCCATTTTTGGAATCCAAACAAATTAGAATTCTAAACTCTCTACGACGTCTAAGTGATAAAATATTTTCAGGAACGGGCAAAACATAATGATTTTTGTTTTTATTTTCGGTTATTTTTTGATGTCTTGCAACGGATTTATCAATATATCTTTTTTCTTGGTTTCCTTGATTAGTTTTGTCCTTACTCTTATGAACGAATGAAATACTTATGGTTTGATACATAAGAAATTTTCCATCCTTTTTAACAGACAGACGCACCGGTTCAATAATAAGTATACGCTTTCTCATTAATTCTGTAAGAGTTAAATCTTTCTGAATCAGCATTATATCCAGACTCATTTCTCCCCGTTGAATAGAGGATATAGCGATTTCTCTTGGGTTTATCAATCTAAGCAGGAAACAATATACCTTGATATTATTGAGCATTCTTTGATTTAAAGAATCATCCCATCTCAATTGAAAAAGCAAATATCTTTTAAGAAATAAATGGAGTTCCGCTTCTGTATTGCTTTGATATTCTTTTTTCTTTCTACGTTTTTTTATGTTTGATCCCAACCCATAATCTTCTTCAAGATCTTTTTCTTGAACTGATCCGTGATTCCTTCGGTTTTGTGCATCTGATCTAGGATTCACTTGGGTTGGAGATTCTTTTTTATTTCTATTTTCTAATTCAATATCAAGATAGTTTGTTTTATTCGATGACAGATCCTTTTTTGGATTTTCATTGATATTTTTAGTTGCACTAATATTTACATCTCCATTAAAATTTAAAAGAAGTAATTTGATGGGTATGAACCAGGGTTTCATTTTATATGAATTATAAAGGAGTACAAATTCTGGGAAGAACCAAAGTTTAAGATTCGATATGGGACGATTTCGTATTTGTTCATTCATTCCCATCCAATCAAACCCTTTTTTATTGGAAGGCTTTATTTGTTGATGAATCGTCAGACCTTTCTTCTCTATTTTTTTGCCATAAATAGTCTTTTTATGACTGTTGGTATTGATCCAGGTCTCAATATCGACCATATTTCTAAGACAAAAATGGATCATTTTCCAATCCCCATATTTTCTATCCGGATTTTTATCCATATCCACAATACCCTTTTTCCCTATATAATTATTGCTAAGAATATCTCTCATTCCATCAAATAATTCAAATAATTTGTATTTCCTTGTGTTGTAATTAGAAGAAATCCATTGGTGATTGTTTACTTGTAATGTTGATACATAAATAGATGAGTTTTTCGTATCTTCATAAGATATAGATTTATATGATAAAAGATCATATCCATAGTCTTTTTGATTTGGTAATTTATAATCATTTTCTTTTTTATAATAAATTACTTGGTCTTTTTCATAAGAATCCCGTTTGTTTAAATCTTTATTTTGGGCCATCCAACCTTGATTAACTTTATTTCGCCATTTTCCTGGTACTAATTTAGACCATCTAATCTTAGATAAATTATATTGATAATGACCCCTTAACCCTGTTTTCCATTTATTTATTCCAAAATTTCGAATTTTTTTATTTTGGAATTCAAAATGCAATATTCCTTGGGCTCCAAAATAATCTTTTATTTCGTTTATAAGAAAAAGAGATGTTCCATTATATTGAAGGACAAATCGTAACTTATACAAGTTAATAACTTGGATTTGTGATAATTTGTAAAAGACATATGCTTGTGACAAATAGGATAAGTTCTGTGAATTCTTACTAAGATTAGAAAGGGACTTTCTAAAGTTAATTGTATTTTGATTTGTTTTATCAATACCCTCTTGATTGGCTTTAATAGTGGAAATGTATTTACTCATATAGATATTTTTTGATTCAAGAAAAAGTGGTGTATTGATCTGAAGAATATTAATTTTAATAATAAATAAGAAGATATATATATATATCCTTTCAAAGAAAAATTTTATAAAAAAAATAGATTTACGGATTAATCGAATATTTCTTCTTTTAAACATCGGCCCACAAATTTTTGGAGATTCAAATCTTTCAGCATCATTACTTTTTTTTTTTTTCTTGTCTTTTAGAATTTTCCCTATTTGAGTTCTGATTCGATTTGTTCTATCAGTTAGATCTTTTATTTTTTTTTCGGTCAGTGAATAATTTGTCCAATCGAGGGGTTTAATTTGACTGGACGATTCATGAATAATACTATTTTTCGAATCTTTTTCTTTTTTAGTTTCATTCGATCCAGATACTTCTTTCAGCCCCAAAAACCGAGTTGGATTTATTTTTAATAGTTCTTTAATTATTCTTTGTATAAAGATAATGTTTTTTATAATCCATGTCTTTATTTCTTTTGAGATTATTAGAACGAAATTTGTTCTTTCTATTAGAATTAGAAAAGAATTAGTTTTCCATTTCAGAATTTTTTTTCTTAGTTCTTTTAAAATGGAGTCAAAAAATGAAGATCTTTTTCGTGGAGAACCGAAAGGTAGTTCAGCTTCCATTCCCAAAACTGTTAAAAAACAAAAATCATCGTTTTTTTTATCTTTTTTTTTTAGTAGATCCCTATAAGGGGAGGCTGGTTTAGATCTGTGCCAAGGTTTCAAACGGAAAGGAAATAATATTTTTATTTGAATACCATCTATTAACCAGTTTTTTGGAAATTCTGTTTCCGATAATTGAACACCATTATAGGTGCATTTAACATGCATTTCCCTCTTCCAATCTTTTAAATCCTCGGACCATTCGGGAAATTGAAATAATAGCATACGACCCATATTTTTAGCTGTTATCAATGACGGTAATATAATATATCTTCTAAGAATTGATTGTGTTACTAAGATTGAACCTCTTATTATTTGAGCAAATATAATGCTATCCCAGGCTTCCGCTATTTCTATTCGTGTTTGATCTTCTAGTCTGTCCGTCGCCCTTTTGTCCGCTTCTTTTTTCTCTTGTTCGTTTGTATCTTCTTCCACATAATCCGAAATTTCGAATTCTGTATTTTTACCCATCCTATTTAGAAAAATTAATTTAATAAGTTCGGAGATATCAAACAAAAAAACGGGGGGGTTGTCTATTCTGTCAAAAAAAAACGGGGAATGTACATTTGTTTGAAACAATTCCAAAATTGCTATTTTACGTCTTTGAGCGCGCGTGGATCCTTTTATTATGTCTCGACGAAAATCTGATTGTTGAGAATAATGTATTAAAGCGACTTCGTCTGTTGGATCAGAATTATTAGTATCTGGGGTAGTAGTATAAGTATCGGGATTTTGCTGATTATCAGTAAAAATGACTACACGTTTAGCTTTTCTTGAACGAATCTGATGATCCTCTTCCGCGTCTTCTTCATTTTGTCTCTCTTGCTGTTCTAACTCGTCAATTAATTCGTATGACCATCGAGGTATTTTTTTACTTATTTCTGTTATTTCTATTTCAAGATCTTTGTTTCTAATTTTTTGCTCGTTGGTATCAGTTAGAACTGCATTGAATAACAATTTTGCTTGTGAATAATTATTATTTTTTTCTTGTTGGGAAAAAAAAGAAAGTCCTTTCAAATCGAAATCTGATGGTGATTTTACAGCAAATTCACTAATAAATTTCAAGAAATTACCATTACCAATTTCCGTTGATATTGATTTTCGATCAAATGCAGCTATTCTTTTTTCAAATTCTCGATAACTAGTAGCAATAAGGATCTCGTGGATCTTATTTATCCAAAGAGTTCCGATGGAATTTCCGATGGGAATTTTATTTATGATTGAAGGGGAAAAAACAAAATGGATTATTCCACGATAAGGCCCGTTCGAGAAAGGATCATACTTTTTA